ACATCACTGTTCCCATCCCTATTCCAGAACCGTACATGAGATTTTCATCTCATACGGCTCCTCAAAGGTCACAAAAAAATCTAAGGACCCGTCCATTATTATTTTTCTTGATATGTTTGTAGGATATATAGAGAGAAAATCAAATCCATTGTAAGGTCCCCATTAGACACTGGAATTCTGTTTGCTATATTTATAATAAAGTGCTTCTGAATTCATCTTATCTTTTAATAATTTAAATTCTTCTTTGTTGAGTAATAACTTAATCCTTGAATAAAATGTTTCTTGTAGCAATATCCATAGATATTTCAACCTAACGTTTTTAATTACGAAATCAAATTAGACGTTGCATTAGTTCACGAATTATGACAAGCATTCTATATAGAGAAAGAAAAAAGATATTTTTTTCTAGGGCAATTCCATTAAGTCTTTCGAGTTTTTTCGTTCCTATTCTCCTTTCTCAAAAAGGGGGACGTTAAACAAAGTTAAAGGATTACTTCGTTCTTGATAGTTATTTACTTAATCGGTGAATAGAAGTATACTCTGGATCGGAATCGTGGGAAGTACTCCTTGATCATTTCTACCAATTTAAAGCCCCAATTAGAATTCTTTTTATCCAGAGAAAAATAGACTTACATAATCTCTATTACGAATCCTTTGTGTACCTTAGTGTTCCTAGCTATCCACTCATTTTTATCAATCTACTTTAGGGTAATACATATGGTAATAGATAGTAAAAACCCCATAAAGTTGATCTTTTGAACCCGCGTCAAGTTATGATCACTAATCAATTAATCTTGGGGTAAACAGTCTCTAATACTTATGTTTACTTTTCTTAATTCTTGTACATAGGAAATGAGATTCAATCTTTTACTGCAAATTGATAAGCCGTTTCTTTCACTCATATAACTATCTGGTTTCCTTCATCAACCCCCGAATAATGAATAAAAAACGAAAATAGATATTCAAATCATGACACTTCTTTCCTAGAAAGAAAAGAAGTAGGGGGCAATTTATGTCTTAACGAATCACACGTAGAGATATTGATAACACACATAGAGTTAATGGTATTTCGTAACTAATTGATTGAGCAGCAGCTCGTAGACCACCTAAAAAAGAATATTTATTATTTGAGCCATATCCTGACATAAGAAGGCCGACAGGAGCAATGCTTGAAATAGCAATCCATAAAAAAACACCGATACTGAGATCAGCTAGAACAAGGTGATAACTAAAAGGAATTACTAAATAACTTAATAAAATGGATATAACTGCTATAGATGGTCCAATACTGAATAAACGAGTATCTCCTCTAGATGGAAGAATATTTTCTTTGAAAAGTAATTTGGTACCATCTGCTAGAGCTTGGAGAATTCCCAAAGGTCCTGCGTATTCAGGACCAATACGTTGTTGTATACCTGCAGATATTTCTCTTTCTAACCAAACAATTACTAGTACACCTATTGTGATTCCTAATACAAGAGTAAAAATAGGAATAAGCATCCATATGATCCCATAGACCTCTTTTAAGGATTCCAATCTAGAAAAAGAATTGATAGCTTGTACTTCTGTTGTATCAATTATCATTTTAACGATCAACTTCTCCCATAATGATATCTATACTACCTAGTATCGTCATAATATCAGCCAATTTCATTCTTTTAACTAACTGAGGAAGAATTTGCAAATTAATAAACCCCGGTGGGCGAATTTTATAGCGCCAAGGAAAAACACCCTTATCTCCTATCAGAAAAATTCCCAATTCTCCCTTTGGTGCTTCGACTCTCGCATAAAGTTCTTGCTTCGACAATTCAAAAGTCGGAGAAGGTTTTTTACTAATGAATCGATAGTCAAACTCATTCCATACAGTATCTTTTACTCGATCAAAGCGGCGGATTTCTAAATTTTCATAGGGCCCTCCCGGAATTCCTTCTAGGGCCTGTTGAATAATTTTTATGGATTCTGTCATTTCACTGATTCGTACTAAATAACGAGCTAATGAATCCCCTTCTTTTTGCCATTGGACTTCCCAATCAAATTCGTCGTAACACTCATAATGATCAACTTTACGAAGATCCCATTGTATTCCGGAAGCTCGTAGCATGGGTCCTGACAAACCCCAATTTATTGCTTCCTCTCCACCAATAATGCCTACTCCTTCAACTCGTTCTAAAAAAATGGGATTCCGTGTAATAAGCTTCTGATATTCAGCAATTCCTGTTAAAAAATAATCGCAAAAATCCAAACATTTATCTATCCACCCATGAGGTAAATCAGCAGCGATTCCACCAATACGAAAAAAATTGTGCATCATTCGCATACCGGTGGCAGCTTCGAATAGGTCATATATCAATTCTCTTTCTCGAAAAATATAGAAGAAAGGAGTCTGCGCCCCAATATCTGCCATAAAAGGGCCAAGCCATAACAAATGCGAAGCTATACGACTTAACTCCAACATAATGACTCTGATATAACTGGCCCTTTTAGGGACTTGAATATTGCCTAATTGCTCTGGTGCATTTACAGTTATTGCTTCTGTGAACATAGTACCTAAATAATCCCAACGTGTTACATAAGGCAAATATTGTATAATTGTTCGATTTTCTGCAATTTTTTCCATACCTCTGTGTAAATAACCCAATATTGGTTCACAGTCAATAACATCTTCACCGTCTAGAGTAACAATGAGTCGAAGAACACCGTGCATTGATGGGTGGTGAGGTCCCATATTGACTATCATGAGGTCTTTTCTTGTAGATGGTCCAGTCATAGGTTTTTCCTGATTCATTCTTCCATGAATTGCTGAAAGCGAAAAGGAGTTCATCAAACTTTAAGCGATAATTCAAACTAACTCTTCAAATTAACGAGTTTTTCTCTCTCGAATATCCAACTGGCCTATTAACTCTTTATAACGCGCTCTATTTTTTTTTGACAAATAAGCCAGCAACCGTTGACGTTTTCCCAGAATTTTACGCAGACCTCTCTGAGATAAATAGTCTTTTCTGTGCAATTCCAAATGTGAAGTAAGTTTACGTATCTTATTGGTGAAACTTACTACTTGAAATTCAACAGATCCTCTGTTTTCTTTGTTTTCTTCTTGTTCTTGAAAAATAATTGAAATAAATGAATTTTTTACCATAAAAGAATTTCACACTCCCCTTTTTACAGATATTGATTTTATTAAGCAGTAATAATAATGTCAGAAATTTTAATGTAGTATACACAATAATCAGAATTTTTTTATAGACTCCTGATTTTATCAATTAATAAATCCTATTTTGTAATTCATTTGTATAGTAAAAAGACGATACCAAATAGTTTAGTACGAAAATTCTGTTGATTTATTTCTAGCTTTAATTGATACCACATTTTTCCTACATGATTTCTTTATTATTGCACTATCCTAGACTGGAATGTAAGACAGTGCATATGTTCATTTGGTTGCTTGCATATAACATGGATATATTTAGATCACGGACAGAACTGATTGATAGAACAACAGAATATCTAGGAAATTCAAAATTGTTAATCATGGATACATATATATCCTTAACATACTCAAGCGGCTCCCATTATTGGTATCAAACCAATAGCGATTCATACAAGCTAAATCTTCTAATCGAGAATTAGGCCAAAAAAAGAACTTGAATTTAATTAATTCATTTTTTTTTATGTCAAAATCTTGATTTTCATCCAAAAATTGATTCCATTTTTTTATCTTGTTCTCGTTGTAAACTAATGTGTTTCTATCCACACCAGTGTTATTCTTTAAATTCAAATTGAAAGAAATGAGAATTCTTAATTCTCTACGACGTCTAGACGATAAAATTGTTTCAGGAACAAGCAAATCAGAATTCTTTTTGTCTATATTTTTAGCAACATTTTTTTGTTTTTTGTATCTTTGATTACTTTGGTGCTTACTTTTATGAACCAATGAAATACCTATGATTTGATACATAAAAAACTGTCCGTCATTTTTTAGAGATAGGCGGGCAGGTTCCAGAATTAATATTCCTGTTTTCATTAATTGTGTAAGATTTAAATTCCTACTCATTATATCCAGATCCATTTCTTTCCTTTGAATATAGGATATACTAATTTTTCTGACATTTATCAGGCTAAGTAGTAGACCATATATCTGGATATTATTCATTATTTTTTGATTCAATTGATTGAAACGTCCAGCCCATCTTAATTGCGAAGGCAAATCTCCGGATTCTAAAAAGTATTCTTCAATATTGTTTTGATTATTTAATTCAAAATATTGTTTTGAATTTGATGGGCTAAATTTGAAAAAATACTCTTCTTGCTTTCCGTTGATTTTTTTATTTTCACTAAAATTGGAATTGATATTCAAATTAAAAAGAAGTAATTTGCTTGGAATAAACCAAGGTTTCTCTTTATATTTATGATAAAGTCTCACAAACTTTGGAAAGAACAAAACTTTCGGATTCGATATGAGGCAATTTAAGATTAAGATTTTTTCATTCATTCCCATCCAATTAAAAAATACCTTTTCGGAATTTATTTCAAAATTTGAATCAATCGGAAGATAAAAAAGACCATTATTCTGAATTTTATCCTTTATTTGGTCCTTATTAGGTTTAGGTTTAACCTTAATATTTTTATTAATTTTATACAAAAATTTTCTATCTTTATTTTTTTCCATATATATAATATCGCTTTTTCCTAAATAATTCTTGCTAGGAATATTCTTGAGTATGCTAAAAAATTTTTCTTTATTTCTGGTGGAATTTTCTTGGTTATTATTTGTTTCTAATGATGATTTATAAATATAGTAGTTATTTTTAGTTTCAGAATGAATATATTTATATGATAAAAGATCATATCTATAGTTTTTTTTTAAATTATTCTCTTTATTTGGTAATAAATAGACTTTCGAATTTTGTTTTTTTTTTGAATCAAGTAATTGGTCTTTTTCAGAGGAATACCATTTGTTTAAATCTTTATTTTGAGACGTCTGGCATTGGTTGATTCTATTTCGCCATTTTTGGGGGATTAATATAGACGATGTAATCTGAGATAAATCGTATTGATAATGACCTCTTAACCAGTTTTTCCATGGATTCATTCCATAATTTGGAAGTTTATTATGTCTTAATTCGGAATGAAATATGCCTTGTCTTACAAAAAAATCCCTTATTTCAGTCTTAAGAAAAAAAGACGGTCCATTATATTGAAGAATAGATCTTAACTTATTGAAGTTAATAATCTGCGTTTGTGATATTTTGAAAAATACATATTTTTGTGACAAGTAAGATAAATCAAAAAAAATATCTGACTTCCGCTTACTATTTCTAAGATTATCAAAAGCCCTTTTTATAGTCATAGACAAAATAAAGTCAATTTTGTTTTGTTTTGTTTTATTAATCCTTTCTTGATTTGTTTCATTATTGTTAATGTATTTATCATTATCAAGAATTTTTTTTGTTGATTCGATAAAAAGTTGTAGAGGGATTCTGCGCATATTAATGATACATAGAAAGATCTCTATGTATATTTTTTCAATGAAAAATTTAACTAATAATTCAATATTTTTTATTTTTAATATTTTCAAAATTATTCGGGATGATTCTGCATTATTAATTTTATTTTTTTTCATTATTTCTATTTCATTTCTGATTGTCTTTCTTCTATCAATCCTATGTTTCATTTCTTCTTGTGCCTGTGAATAATTTGTCCAACCTGTAGATAGAATTTGACTAAGTGATTCATGAATTATCTGATTGCTCATTATGGAATCCTTTTCTGTTTGAGTTTCACTTGATTCATATATTTCTCTCGGTATAAATAATGGAATTTGATTTCCTTTTAAAAGTTCTTTTATTTTTTGTTTTATAAAGAAAAATGCTTTTGCTTCTTTCTTTTTTATTTTTTTTAAAATTCTTCGAACTCTAAAATTTAATTTTCTGATTTCGACTTTATAGTCTATATCTTTAAAAATGGATTCAAAAAAGGACGGTGTTTTTCGAGGAGGACCAAAAGGATGTTCCGTTTCCATTCCCAAAGTTGTTAAAAAACAAGAATCAAAATCCTCTTGTTGCTTTAGATCTCTATCAGAATCATAGAGTCTTAGCTTAGATCTGTGCCAAGGTTTCAAATGAAAAGGATATAGGATTTTTATCTGAAAACCCCTGCTTAACCAATTTTTAGGAAATTTTGTTTTGGAGAATTGAAGACCATTAGAGCTGCATTTTAGATAAATTTCTCTATTCCAATCTTGGAAATCCTCATCCCATTCCGGAGATTGTCGTAATAAAATACGGACAATATTCTTAGATATTATCAATAAAGGTAATTTAATATATTTTCTAAAAGTTGATTGAGCTAGTAACAGAATACCTCTTATTTTGTGTCCATGTGGAATGGTCTCCCAGAATTCCATTACGTCTTCCTGGTTGTTTCTTTTTGGGGGGGATTGTTTATTTAAAATTTCGAATTCTGACTTTTTACCCAACCGATCTTTAATATTAAAAAAAAGTTTGATTAGGTCGGATATAGTAAAAGGGAAATCTTGCTTTTTTTCCAAAAAAAGCGGGGAATGAGGATTTCCTTGATACGGTCCCCAAATAACCAATTTACGCCTTTGAGCACGCATAGATCCTTTGATTACGGATCGACGAAAATCTGGTTCTTCCAAATAACTTATAAAACCCAAATCTTTATTATTAGAATTATCAATATTAGAATTATCAATATTAGAATTAGAATTGTTTAAATCAATATTAGAATTATCAATATTAGAATTAGAATTGTTTAAATCAATATTAGAATTATTTAAATCAATATTAGAATTAGAATTATTAGAATTATCAATATTAGAATTAGAATTGTTTAAATCAATATTAGAATTATCAATATTAGAATTAGAATTATTTAAATCAATATTAGAATTATCAATATTAGAATTATCAATATTAGAATTAGAATTGTTTAAATCAATATTAGAATTATCAATATTAGAATTATCAATATTAGAATTAGAATTGTTTAAATCAATATTAGAATTATTTTTATCAATATTAGAATTAGAATTATTTTTATTAGACTGCTTGAAAGTTTTTAAAGTTCGTGTCGAACGATTTAAAAAATCTATATGTTTAGATTTTCTTGTTCGAAGCTGGTGCCCCAGCCCTTGTATTATGCCTTGTTCTTTTCGTCGTTTTTTTAATTTTTGGTGTAACTCATTTATTAATTTGTATGACCATCGAGGGGGTTTTTTACCGATTTCATTTATTCCACTAGAGTTTTTTTTATCTCTAAGTGTAGCTATAAATGTGGTCCCTATAAAAATTAACCGATTATTTAAATCAATTTTGGCTTGGATTTTTTCTATTTTTTGTTTATAGTCTGGAGAATTAGGATAGGGAATAAGGCTATAATGAATTTTATTTAGTCCAAGTGTTTTTGTGTCATTTTCTATCGAAATTTCATTTATGGTTGAAGATGAAAACAATTTATTGATTCTTCCGCGATACATCC